AGGGATGGGGGGGGGGGTTAATGGTTTATGTTTTTGTTTGATTTTTGTGGTGGGTAATATGGAGTGGTGGTTTTTGAGTTGGGTGGTGGTGGTCTAGGGGAAAGTAGTTGAGTGTTTGTTGTGTACATGATAAAATAATGTAAAGTTGTTTGGTTTAGTCAATAGGGGAAAGATAGAGGAATATTTGATGTTAAATGAATGAATTATGAATGTTTGAATAAGGTAGGAATTTATGGTTAAATATTTGACGAATGAATAAAGAAATGATATAATAAAAAATAGGGGAAAGATAGAGGAATGTTTGTTGTTAAACGAATGAATTATGAATGTTTGAATAAGGTAGGAATTTATAGTTAAATATTTAACGAATGAATAAAGAAATGATATAATAAAAAATAGGGGAAAGATAGAGGAATGTTTGTTGTTAAACGAATGAATTATGAATGTTTGAATAAGGTAGGAATTTATAGTTAAATATTTAACGAATGAAACAAAAAATGACACGATAAAAAAAGATCGAACGAAAATGAAGGGTAAAATTGAGGTTTTAAGTAGAAATCCCAGGAAAGTAATAATAAAGTTAGTATGTCCAGCGACCATGCAGTTAACTAATGGCTTAGTAGGTAAAAAGCGCGGGTTTCATGAATGTGGTCAAAGTGCATCAGGGTTGAATTAGGAGCCGCCCTTATCCATGACACCATGACATTCTGGGTCTGTAGGGGAACGATAGTTCGCCGGTCATGTGATGGACATGTCAAGAGGAAGATAACTCCTGCTACGCACTTGAAGGGTTTATTGAAAGGACCCCCAGAAAAAAAGAAGTGAAGAGACGGTCGGATGCCGAAAACTACGAGAGAGAGAGGGAGGAGAGTCCAACCGACCACTTGTATCTGTGAAGAGCAAGGAGGAAGGATTGAGGAAGTTATGGTCCTGAAGTTACAACCAATAGCGCAAAAGAGCAAGTTATGCTAGGGGTTAGGGGAGATGTAAGTCCTTGAAGCCAATAACCTAGGGTAGCACTGACACGGGGTAGCTCGGTTCTCGTGAGAAGCGCGATCAATAGATAACCTGGTCCTCTGGCTTGGGTGTGCTTGAAGGCTGTTGGAGAGTACTTGACCTAGGAGGTGGGCGAACCGTATGGACTTCGGGAATGCAAAGAGGTACTGGAACATTCCTCGTTCACGAGCAAGAATCTGAAAGCATAGGGAAACATTGTCGAACTCGGGTGACGCTTGCGGCCTTACGGCTGGAGGTAGGATCAGTTGGGTTTAATGGTACCTGAAACAAGGATGTGCCTAGAGGCGTTACTGTCCGAACATTATCTCTTGGGCGTAAATGTTTGAGTTACGTTGGAAATGAAGTTGCATACAATTTGGAGTATCCTACATTACATTAATGTATGATGGGGTAAATAATTGAATGCAAAGTAATACATACCCTGTAAAGCATGAAAAAACATGCTGGGGGGGGAAGGGGGGGGTCGGATGGAGCACGTTTTCGTAGTTAAATTTTTATAACGGCGACTTTTCAGGTCGCAAGTCCTGGAGAGAGTCCGGGCGGAAATTTATGATGATGTTTGTTTTATTCCTGGGATTGTGCTTTGTTTTTGGTGGGTTGGCAGTTGCATCTAATCCTTCTCCTTATTATGGGGTGGTAGGTTTAGTTATGGCATCTATTGCTGGGTGTGGGTGATTAGTGAGTTTAGGGGTTTCCTTCCTCTCTTTGGTTTTGGTTATGGTTTATTTAGGGGGGATGTTGGTGGTTTTTGTTTATTCTGTGTCTCTAGCAGCGGATCCTTATCCTGAGGCTTGGGCCGATTGGGGGGTTATTGGGTATGGCCTTGGGATGGGTCTGGTTGTTGGGGTGGGGTTTGTTTTAGGTGGGGTGTTAGGGGTGTTGGTGGATGTTGGGACTGTCGATAGTGTAGGCTTGTCTTCTGTTCGGTTGGATTTTAGTGGGGTGGCTTTATTCTATTCATGTGGGGTAGGGTTTTTCTTGATTGGGGGGTGAGGGCTCCTATTGACTTTGTTTGTGGTTCTGGAGCTTGTGCGAGGGCTGTCTCGGGGGGCTATTCGGGCTGTTTAGGGTTCAGAAGGTAGTTTAGTTGAAAATACCAGCTTTGGGAGTTGGTGATGGAGGTTCGATTCCTTCCTTTCTGAGGTTTGGGGAACTCTAAGAAGATGTGTAGTCTTCAATCTTTGGCTTACAAGACCAATGTTTTTATAAACTATTAGAGTCGGTTAAAGTTTGAGTATTTTGTTCTCTAGAACGGCTGCTAGGGGGAATAGGATTAGGATGATTGTAAAGTAGGCTAGGGAGGCAAGTTGGCCGATGATAATGAATGGATGTTCGACTGGTTGGCTACCTACTCAGGTTAGGATGAAGAGGTCGGCTACTAGGGTTCAGAAGAGGATTTGGGAAAGGGGGCGGAAGGTTATTGAGCGTTGCTTAGATGTGTGGAGCAGGGGGATTAGGAATAGGACTAGGACGGAAGCAGCTAAGGCTAGGACTCCTCCTAGTTTGTCCGGGATGGATCGGAGGATGGCGTAGGCAAATAGGAAGTATCATTCTGGTTTGATATGGGGGGGAGTGGATAGGGGATTTGCTGGGGTGAAGTTTTCTGGGTCTCCTAGGAGGTTAGGGGAGAATAGGGCTAAGGTGACTAGGAGGATGAGTATTAGTGCGAATCCTAGGATGTCTTTTGTGGAGTAGTAAGGGTGGAATGGAATTTTGTCACAGTCTGAGGGGATTCCTAGGGGATTGTTGGATCCTGTTTCGTGTAGGAAGGTGAGGTGGACTAGTGTAAGTCCTGCGATGACGAAGGGTAGGAGAAAGTGGAGGGCAAAGAATCGGGTTAATGTGGGGTTGTCTACTGAAAAGCCCCCTCATGCTCATTCTACCAGTGTTTGACCAATGTATGGGATTGCTGAAAATAGGTTTGTAATTACTGTAGCCCCTCAGAAGGATATTTGTCCTCAAGGTAGGACATAGCCTACGAAAGCGGTTGCTATGAGGGCTAGTAATAGAACAACTCCGATGTTTCAGGTTTCTTTATTTAGGTAGGAACCGTAGTAGATTCCTCGGCCGATGTGGAGGTAGATGCAGATGAAGAAGAATGAGGCTCCGTTTGCGTGGAGGTTTCGAATGAGTCATCCGAATTGGACATTTCGGCAGGTGTGGGCTACGGAGGTGAAAGCTAGGGTGGTATCTGCTGTGTAGTGCATAGCTAGGAGTAGGCCTGTGATGATCTGAGTAATTAGGCAAATGCCTAGAAGTGATCCGAAGTTTCATCAGGCAGAGATGTTGGATGGTGTGGGGAGGTCAATTAGGGAGTCGTTGATGATTTTTAGTAGGGGGTGGTTTTTACGAAGGTTGGGGGCCATTAGGGAGTTGTTCTGTATGTGGAGACGAGGATGATGAGGATGGATAGGGCGAAGGAGCCTAAGTAAGCTTTGATTAGGCCGGAGTGGAAGGTTGTTGCGGTTTTGGTTGCTAGTAACTGTAGGTTAGCTAGTCCTTCTGGGCCTAGGAGTTTATATCATGATAGGTCAATAAGGTGGGAGGCGATGTTTTGGCCTCCTTTTAGGGAGCGGGTTGAGTTGAAGCGGTGTATGAGGGGGTTGAAGTAGCCTAGGGATGTGGAGAAGTTTGAGAAGGGGGTTTGTTTTGTTAGGATTAGGGTTTGGGCTACTTTTGAGAGTTCTAGGGCTAAGGCAATTCCTAGGGCGGTGACTACTAGGGCTGTGATTTTGATGGAGAGGGGTATAGTCATGGGGGGTGTTTTAGGGGGGAGGATGAAAGAGGTGATAAGGAATCCTGCTGTGATGCTTCCGATTGCGAGACGAGTGATTGGGGAGGTTACTGCGGGGTTGTTCTCGTTGATTGGGGTTAGGGTTGAGATACGGGTAAAGCCGGCTTGGACCAGGACAGTTATGCGGATTGTGTACACTGCGGTAAATGATGTGGCTAATAGAGTTAGGATAAGGGCTCAAGAGTTTAGGTAGGAGGTGCTTAGGCTTTCGATGATTTGATCTTTTGAGTAGAATCCTGCGAGGAAGGGAGTTCCTATTAAAGCGAGGTTGCCGATGGTCAGACATGAGGTGGTTGTTGGTAGTATTTTTTGAAGACCTCCTATTTTTCGGATATCCTGTTCGCCATTTAGACTGTGGATGATGGATCCTGAGCATAGGAAAAGCATGGCTTTGAAGAATGCGTGGGTTGAAATGTGGAGGAAGGCTAGTTGTGGGAGGTTTAGGCCGATCGTAACTATTATTAGGCCAAGTTGGCTTGAGGTGGAGAAGGCAATGATTTTTTTAATATCATTTTGGGTTAGGGCACAAGTAGCTGCGAATAGAGTGGAAATGGCTCCTAGACATAGGCACAGGGTGAGGGCGGTTTGGTTGTGGTTGAATAGTGGGTGGGTTCGGATGAGAAGGAAGATTCCGGCTACTACTATAGTACTAGAGTGGAGCAGGGCGGATACGGGGGTGGGGCCTTCTATAGCGGCTGGGAGTCATGGGTGAAGACCAAATTGGGCTGACTTGGCGGCTGCGGCTAGAATAAGCCCTAGGAGAGGGAGTGTGGGGGTTTGGGATGGGGAGGTGAGTTGGTGGATTTCTCATGTGTTTATGGTGGAGGCTAGTCAGGCTATGCAGAGAATGAGGCCTACATCTCCGATTCGGTTATAGAGCACGGCTTGAAGGGCTGCGGTGTTGGCTTCTGCTCGGCCATGCCATCAGCTAATCAGGAGGAAGGATATAATTCCCACTCCTTCTCAGCCGATGAATAGGACAAACAGGTTATTGGCGACAATTAGGATGAGTATGGCAATTAGGAAAAATAGGAGATAGGTAAAGAATTTTGTGATGTAGGGGTCTGAGGCTATGTATCATGTTGCAAATTGTAGGATGGATCATGAGACGAACAGGGCAATAGGGAAGAATGTGAGGGAGTAGAGGTCTATTTTTAGGCTGATGGGGATTTTGAAATTTATGATGAATTTTCATTCCCAAAGGGTAACTAGGCTTTCTGTTCCTGAGTGAATGTAAATTGTTATAGGGATCAGACTGATTAGGAAGGAGGTTTTTACTGCGTTTGTGATGGTGGTTGGGGTGTTTTTGAGGCTTTCTGATAGTAGAGGGAAGATGATGGGAGTGGAGAGGATTGCTAGGGTTAGCAGGAAGGTGAGGTTTAGGACTAGTAGAAGGTCCATTACTTTCACTTGGATTTGCACCAAGATGAGTGGCTCCTAAGACCATTGGATTGCTGTTATCCTTTGAAAGTAAGGGGACTGAGGGTTTAAGCTCAGATGCAAGAGTTAGCAGTTCTTGTTAGTTAGACATCCCCTCGGCGGGCAAGAAGGTTTTAACTTCTATTTTTAGGATCACAGTCTAATGTTTTGGTTTCAAACTATGCCTGCATACGGGGATGCCTGAGATGAGTTCAGGTTTAAGGATAAGGAGAATTATGGGGATCATGTGTAGGGCTATGAGTAGGTGCTCTCGGGTAGAGGAGTTTTGAACAGAGGTGATGTGGGAGGGTAGGGTTCCTCGTTGGGTTATGATGAGCATATATAGGGTGTAGGAGGCAGTTAGTAGGATTGCGGTTCCTGTTAGGAGGATTGTGAATGAGGATCAGTTGAAGAGGGCGATGATGATAGTGAGTTCTGCTATGAGGTTGGTTGTGGGTGGGAGTGCTATGTTTGTTAGGTTTGCTAGGAGTCATCAGATTGCTATGAGTGGGAGGAGGGGTTGTATGCCTCGTGTCAGTAGCAGGATGCGGCTGTGAGTGCGCTCGTAGTTAGTGTTGGCGAGGCAGAATAGTATTGAGGAGGTTAGTCCGTGGGAAATTATTAGGATTATTGCTCCTGAAAATGCCCATTGGGTCTGGATCATGGTTGCGGCTACGACTAGGCCTATGTGGCTGACGGATGAGTAGGCGATTAGTGATTTTAGGTCGATTTGGCGCAGGCAGATAGCGCTGGTCATTAGTGCGCCTCAGAGGGCCAGAGTGATAAAGGGATAGTGGAGGTTGCTTAGTGAAAGGTCCAGTAGGAGGGTGATTCGTATAATGCCGTAACCGCCGAGTTTGAGGAGTAGAGCAGCAAGTAGTATGGAGCCAGCGATGGGGGCTTCTACGTGGGCTTTAGGGAGTCATAGGTGTAAGCCATATAGGGGTGCTTTAACTATGAAGGCTAGGAGAAGGGCTAGGCTGGATGCTAGTCCCGTTCAGGAAGCGGGTGTTGGGGGGTGAGAGAGTTTAAGTATAGGGAAGTATAGTGTACCGATTTGATTGTGGAGGTGGAGGATGGCGATGAGGAGGGGGAGAGAGCTGATTAGGGTATAAAATAGGAGGTAGATGCCGGCGTTTAGTCGTTCTGGTTGGCTGCCTCAGCGGGTGATTAGGATTAGGGTGGGGATGAGGGTGGCTTCGAATGCAATGTAGAAGAGTATTAGCTCTGAGGCTGAGAAGGCCAGGAGGATGAATGGTTGGACTGTAATTAGGGTGGTGAGGAAGATTCGTTTACGGGTGATGGGCTCCTGCTCTAGGTGGTTTTGGCTTGCTATGATTATGAGGGGGAGTAGTCAGCAGGATAAGACTAGTAGGGGGGAAGAGATTTGGTCAATGGAGGTTCATGGAGTTAGGCCTTTGTTAGGATAGTACGTTGGGACTAGTCATTGAAGGCTGGCGGTGGCGATGAGTAGGCTGTATATGGTAGTGTTCGTTCATAGGTGTTTGTGGGGGGAGAGGAAGGTGAGGGGGAGGAGTATAATGGTTGGGACGATGATTTTTAGCATTGTAGGAGGTTGAAGTTGTGAAGGTGGTCAGAGCCGTGTGTTCGGGTGGAGGCTACTAGGAGGGCTAGTCCTGTGCCTGCTTCGCAAGCGGAAAATACTAATATTAGGATGGGTAGGAGGGCAAAGGATGGTGCTTGCATTTGGGTGGGTCATATGGCCAGGGCTGCATATATGGATAGTATCATGCTCTCCAAGCATAGTAGAGCAGAGATTAGGTGAGTTCGGTGGAAAGCTAGGCCTAGGCCACTTAGGGTGAAGGCTGAGTAGAAGCTCAGGTGTAGGGGGGTCATAAAGAAAGTTATAGGGTAGTAACTATAATCTGTTGAGCCGAAATCAACTGTCTTGATTAGACTAACTTTCTGTTTATTCTGCCCATTCTAAGCCTCCTTGGGTTCATTCGTAGACTAGTCCCAGGGTAAGGATAAGGAGGAGGGTTGAGGTTCAGATTAGTGTGGTGGTAGGGTCTTCGAGTTGGGTGGCTCATGGGAGGGGGAGGAGGAGGGCGATTTCTAGGTCAAATAGAAGGAATAGGATTGCTACTAGGAAAAATCGGATTGAGAAGGGTAGTCGGGCAGATCCTAGGGGGTCAAAGCCACATTCGTAGGGGGATAGTTTTTCTGAGTCGGGGTTTATCTGGGCAAGTCAGAAGTTTAGTGCGGTTAGGATAGTGCTTAGGGTTAGAGATAGGGCGATCATGAATAGAATTATGTTCATTACTCTTCTCTGGGTTTAACCAGATTCTAAGGATTGGAAGTCGATTGTAATTGATATACTAGAAGAGTAGGATCCTCATCAGTAGATAGATACATAGAGGAATAATCAGACGACGTCTACGAAATGTCAGTATCAGGCTGCTGCTTCGAAGCCGAAGTGGTGGTTTGGTGTGAAGTGATATTTGATCAGGCGTAGAAGGCAGACTAGGAGGAATGTAGAGCCGATGATTACGTGGAGGCCATGGAATCCTGTGGCAACAAAGAAGGTGGATCCATAGATCCCATCAGCGATAGAGAAGGGGGCTTCATAGTACTCCATGGCTTGGAGGGCGGTGAAGTAGAAGCCTAGAAGGACTGTTAGGGTGAGGGCTTGGATGGCTTGTTTACGGCTAGCTTCTGTGATGCTGTGGTGGGCTCATGTGACTGAGACTCCGGAGGCTAGAAGGATGGCTGTGTTTAGGAGTGGGACTTCTATAGGGTTTAATGGTTTGATTCCTACAGGGGGTCATTGTCCTCCTAGTTCTGGGGTGGGGGCTAGGCTTGAGTGGAAGAATGCTCAGAAGAATCCTAGGAAGAAGAAGGCTTCGGATGTGATGAATAGGATTATGCCGTAGCGTAGGCCTTTTTGAACAGTGGGGGTGTGGTGACCTTGGAAGGTGCTTTCCCGAATAATGTCCCGTCATCATTGGAACATAACTAGGGCGGTGGTGAGTAGGCCTGTAATTAGGAGGTATGGAGAGTTGTAGTGGAATCATATAGTTAGGCCGGAGGTAGTGAGAAGAGCAGCGGCTGCTCCGAGGATGGGTCATGGGCTTGGGTCGACTATGTGATAAGAATGTGCTTGGTGAGCCATTTGGGTTAGATGTTCTCTTGTAGGTAGAGGCTCAGTAGGAGCACGAAGACATAGGCCTGGATTATGGCTACTGCCACTTCTAGGATAGTTAGTAGGAATAGGATTAGGAGGGTTAGGAGTGAGATTACTGGTATTGTGGAGAATAAGGCTATTGTGGCTGTGGAGATAAGTTGGATTAGTAGGTGGCCTGCTGTAAGGTTGGCGGTGAGTCGGACTCCTAGTGCTAGAGGGCGAATGAGGAGGCTAGTTGTTTCGATTAGAATGAGGGCTGGGATTAGAGGTGTGGGAGTGCCTTCTGGTAATAGGTGACCTAGGGAAGCCGAAGGTTGGTTTCGTAGGCCTGTTAGGAGGGTGGCAAGTCATAAGGGGAAGGCTAAGGCCAGGTTCATGGATAGTTGGGTAGTTGGTGTAAATGTATATGGTAGTAGACCCAGTAGATTGATTAGTAGGAGGAAGATTATTAGTGAGGTTAAGATGAGAGCTCATTTGTGGCCCTTTTTGTCTAGTGTAATTATCAGTTGTTTTGTAATGAGGTTAATAAATCATAGTTGGAGTGTGGATAAGCGGTTAGTAATTCATCGGTTGCCTGGGGTGGGTAGGAGTAGGGCTGGGAATGTCAGTGAGATGAGGATGAGGGGGATTCCTAGTAGCGATGGGCTAGAGAATTGGTCGAAGAAGCTTAGGTTCATGGTCAGGTTCAGGGGGTGGTGTTTGTGGTTGTGGGTGTTTTGCTGGATGGGGGGTTAGTGGATGTGAATGATAGAAGCTTGGGCTGGAGGATTAGGGTAAAGGTGAGTCATGAGGTTAACATGATAAAAAATCAGGGGTTTGGGTTGAGTTGTGGCATTTCATTAAGGAGGGGGGTTATCCTCTGTCTCTAGCTTAAAAGGCTAGTGCTGTTGCATAGCTTCTTAATGATTAGGAAGATAGTAGGGATGATCAGTTTTCGAAATTGGCGAGTGGGGCGGATTCTACTACGATTGGCATGAAGCTATGGTTGGCTCCGCAGATTTCTGAGCACTGTCCGTAGTAGACTCCGGGGCGAGAGGCGAGGAAGGAGGTTTGATTTAGGCGTCCGGGGATTGCATCGGTTTTTACACCTAGGCTTGGGACAGCTCATGAGTGCAGGACGTCATCGGCAGTGACGATTACTCGGACTGTCGAGCTTGTGGGGACAATGACACGGTGGTCGACTTCTAGAAGTCGAAAGTGTCCTAGGGGTAGGTCTGCTGTAGGAATTATGTAGGAGTCAAATGTGAGGTCCTTGAAGTCAGTGTATTCGTAAGTCCAGTACCATTGATGACCAATGGCTTTTAGGGTTAAGTCAGGCTCGTTAATTTCGTCTATTATGTAGAGAATGCGCAGGGATGGGAGGGCAAGAGTGATTAGGACTATGGCTGGGAGGATTGTTCAGACGAGTTCAATTTCTTGTGCGTCGACTGTGCTTGATGATAGTTTTCCGGTGAGTATGAGTATTAGGAGGTAGAGGACTAGGCTGCAAATGGCGAGGGCTACCATTAGGGCGTGGTCGTGGAATTGGATTAGTTCTTCTATGATAGGTGATGAAGCGTCTTGAAAACCGAGTTGTGAGTGGTTGGCCATGTTTGGGTAGTGAGATGTACTGGGTTTCCACCAGTGATGTAGTCTTGACAAGGCTACGTAATTACTTTACTAACATCTCTGATGAGAAAGAAGCATAAGTGGTTTATATGCGGTTGGCTTGAAACCAACATATGGGGGTTCGACTCCTTCCTTTCTTGGACTTGGACAAAGGCTGGTTCTTCGAAGGTATGGAATGGGGGAGGGCAGCCGTGGATTCATTCGATGTTTGTGCTTGTTATTTCTGGGTGTAGTGCTTTACGTTTGGATGCGAAAGCTTCTCAGATGATGAACACAAGCATGATTACGGCTGTTAGGGAAATTAGTGAGCCTACTGAGGAGATGGTATTTCATAGGGTGTAGGCGTCTGGGTAGTCTGAGTATCGTCGTGGCATGCCGGCTAGGCCTAGGAAGTGTTGGGGGAAGAAGGTGAGGTTTACGCCTACAAATATTACCCCAAAGTGGGCTTTGGCTCATGTAGAGTTGAGGGTGTATCCGGTGAACAGGGGGAATCAGTGCGTAAAACCCGCTAGGATTGCGAATACTGCTCCCATGGATAGGACGTAGTGGAAGTGGGCTACGACGTAGTAAGTATCGTGGAGGGCGATGTCTAGGGAGGAGTTTGCTAGGACGATTCCTGTCAGACCTCCTACTGTGAATAGGAAGATGAAGCCCAGGGCTCAGAGCATAGGGGGGTCTCATTTGATTGTCCCTCCGTGCAGTGTTGCTAGTCAGCTGAAGACTTTGATGCCAGTGGGGATGGCAATGATTATGGTGGCGGATGTAAAGTATGCTCGGGTGTCTACGTCTATTCCTACTGTGAACATGTGGTGGGCTCAGACAATGAATCCGAGGAAGCCGATGGAGAGCATGGCTCATACTATTCCTATGTAGCCGAATGGTTCTTTTTTCCCTGCGTAGTAGGCTACAACGTGTGAGATGATTCCGAATCCAGGAAGGATCAGGATGTAGACTTCTGGGTGGCCGAAGAATCAGAAGAGATGTTGATATAGTACTGGGTCTCCTCCTCCTGCTGGGTCGAAGAATGTGGTGTTGAGGTTGCGGTCAGTTAGGAGCATGGTGATACCGGCAGCGAGAACTGGCAGGGAGAGTAGGAGGAGAACTGCAGTGATTAGGACGGATCAAACGAATAGGGGAGTTTGGTATTGTGAAAGGGCAGGTGGTTTTATGTTGATTGCAGTTGTGATAAAGTTGATTGCTCCCAGGATTGATGAGATTCCTGCTAAGTGAAGGGAGAAGATGGCTAGGTCAACTGAAGCTCCAGCATGGGCTAGGTTGCCGGCCAGGGGAGGGTAGACTGTTCACCCTGTTCCTACCCCTGCTTCAACTGTGGAAGAGGCTAGAAGGAGGAGGAAGGATGGGGGTAGGAGTCAGAAGCTTATGTTATTTATTCGGGGGAATGCTATGTCAGGGGCTCCAATTATTAGGGGGACTAGTCAGTTCCCGAATCCTCCGATCATAATGGGTATAACTATGAAGAAGATTATTACGAAGGCATGGGCCGTGACGACTACGTTATAGACTTGGTCGTCTCCTAGGAGGGCACCGGGTTGTCCGAGTTCTGCACGGATGAGGAGGCTTAGGGCAGTTCCTACTATTCCGGCTCATGCGCCGAAAATTAGGTAGAGAGTGCCGATGTCTTTGTGGTTGGTAGAGAATAATCACCGGTTGATGAATGTCACAGGTAAGATGGCTGAGTGTATAAGCGTTAGGCTGTAGTCCTTTTTACAGAGGTTTAATTCCTCTTCTTATCGGCTCTGTGGTGAAGTTCATAGTGAGTTGCAAGCTCATTGATGTGCCTTAATCGGGTACCGGAGTCTTAGGCAGAGGCCTGTTGGTTAGGGCATATAGCTGTTAACTATAGTGTCATGGGATCGAAGCCCATCTGCCTAGTGGTGGTGAAAGGTCCTAGCTTAATTAAAGTGCCTGGGTTGCATTCAGGTGATGCAGGGTAATGTCCTGCGGACTTTAACAGAAACTAAGAGGGTCTAACTCTTGTTTAAGGCTTTGAAGGCCTTCGGTTTGGGTAATCCTAAGTTTCTCTAGACGATATGGGAGATTATGGGGGAGATGGGTAGAAGTATTGTAGATATGACGACTAGAATGGCTACTGAGGCGTTAATTGGTTTGTTGGTGCGTCATATTTTTATGTGATTTGTGGTGTGAGGGGGAAGCGTGATTGTTGCGCAGTATGCAAGGCGGAGGTAGAAGAATAGGCTCAGTAGGGATAGTAGAGCCATGATTGTGGCTGCTGTGGTTATATCCTGTTTAGTTAGTTCTTGAATAATAAGTCATTTGGGAAGGAAACCTGTTAGGGGAGGGAGGCCTGCAAGGGAAAGCAGTGTTAGTAGGAGTATTGCGTTCAGTGATGGGGTTTTTGCTCATGTGGTAATTAGTGTAGGAAGGTTAGTAGCCTTGATTGAGTTTAGGATTAGGAATACGGCTGCGGTGATTAGGGCGTATAGGTAGAAGTTTAGTAGGGTAAGTTTTGGGTCATAAGTGAGAATGATGGCTATTCAGCCTAGGTGGGAGATAGAGGAGAAGGCTATGATCTTTCGGGTTTGGGTTTGGTTTAGCCCTATTCATCCTCCTAAGGCTGCAGAAAGAATAGCTATGATAGTTAGTAGGGTGGAGTTTAGGGATGGGGAGGTTATGTAAAGTAGCGTGATTGGTGGGAGTTTTATAACTGTAGATAGTAATAGGCCTGTGGTGAGGGGGGAACCTTGAAGGACTTCAGGAAATCAGAAATGGAATGGGGCTAGGCCTAGTTTTATTGCCAGGGCTGAAGTTAGGATTGCGCATGATGTCGGGTGGGTTAGTTGGGTGATGTCTCATTGCCCGGTCGATCATGCGTTAGTCATGCTGGCAAATAGGACTAGGGTGGAGGCGGTTGCTTGGACTAGGAAGTATTTGGTAGCGGCCTCAATTGCTCGTGGGTGATGGGATTTTGAGATTAGAGGGAGGATGGCGAGTGTGTTGATTTCAAGGCCGGTCCAGGCCATGACCCAGTGGTTACTTGAGATAGTGATGGTTGTGCCTAGGAGCAGGCTGACAGTAAAGATTAGTTTTGCCTGGGGGTTCATTAGTAGGGGAAGGGGTTAAACCATCATTTTCGGGGTATGGGCCCGATAGCTTGTTTAGCTGACCCTACTAGGAAATAATATAAAGGAAGTATGAAGGGTTTTGATCCCTTTGGTGCAGGTTCAATTCCTGCTTTTCTAAGTGTTGGGGAACAGGAAATGAGAGGACTGGCACACCTCTATGTTCACTTTATCATAGTGACCCTTAGGATTCAGGCACATTTCCGCTAGACCTTGAGCTCGTGTCTTAGGTATGGGGGTAGGCCTGCGTAGCAGATTGGCAGGCTGATGTGTCACAAGCATAGGGCTAGTGTGAGCGGGAGGAAGTTTTTTCAGAGCAGGTGTATTAGTTGATCGTAGCGGAATCGGGGGTAGGAGGCACGGATTCAGAGGAACCCTGCTGATAGGAGTAGGACTTTTGTTGCGAGTACTATTGGGTATAGTTCTTGTGGGGGGTTTAGTGAGCTGGGGTTAAAGAACATGATAGCGGTGAGTGTGTTTATAAGTATGATGTTGGCGTATTCGGCTAGGAAGAAGAGGGCAAAGGGGCCTGCTGCATATTCTACATTGAATCCGGAAACTAGCTCTGACTCTCCTTCTGTTAGGTCAAAGGGGGCACGATTTGTTTCGGCTAGTGTGGAGACATACCATATTATAGCGAGAGGTCAGCAGGAGAAGATGAGGTACAGGGGTTCTTGTGTTACTGCCAGGGTGTCCAGGGTGTAGTTCCCGCTAAGGATGATGACGGATAGGAGGATGACTGCTAGGGTTACTTCGTAGGAAATGGTTTGGGCGACGGCTCGTAATGCCCCGATTAGGGCATATTTTGAGTTAGAGGCTCAGCCTGACCATAGGATGGAGTACACTGCTAGGCTCGATATGGCTAGCAGGAATAGGAGGCCTAGGTTCAGGTCTGCTAGAGGGAATGGCAATGGGAGAGGGGTTCAGATTGAGATTGCGAGGAGGAGGGCTAATACAGGGGTTGCTAGGAATAGGATAGGTGAGGATGTGGATGGGCGGATCGGCTCTTTAATGAAGAGCTTTACACCATCTGCTAGGGGTTGTAGAAGGCCGAATGGGCCAACAATGTTTGGGCCTTTACGGCCTTGTATATAGCTTAGAATTTTACGTTCTACTAGTGTGAGGAAGGCTACTGCAATTAAGATTGGGAGAATGTATGAGAGGGCTATGATGAGGCTGATGAGGACTGGGTGGTTGGCCATTGGAGTGAAGCTAGGGAGAGGATTTGAACCTCTGAGTCAAAGGACTTAAGCCTTTTGCATTTGCCGAGCTCTGCCACGCTAGCTTGTCCTTTTCTAGGACGTGGTTGGGTGTGATAACCTTTCGTAATTTAGTTGGTTTCATTACTTAAGGTGGAGGCTTGCTTGTAGTATTGGCCTCACTTTTCCTATCCTTTCGTACTGGGAAGAGTTCATCATAGATAGAAACCGACCTGGATTGCTCCGGTCTGAACTCAGATCACGTAGGACTATTAATCGTTGAACAAACGAACCCTTAGTAGCGGCTGCACCACTAGGATGTCCTGATCCAACATCGAGGTCGTAAACCTCCCCGTCGATATGGACTCTTGGAGGAGATTGCGCTGTTATCCCTGGGGTAGCTTGGTCCATTGATCAATTATATTGGGTCTGGGTGCTATTAGCACGTTGAGGGGTTGCTCTCAGTCTGGATGTGTGGTCCTGTGTTTGGAGGTTCTTTTTTGCTCCAAGGTCGCCCCAACCGAAAAATGCAGACCAGTATCCCTGTCAGTGGGTGAGCCCGGGGTGGGGGGGGGTGTTATTAGGGTTGGTTGCTGATTTTGAAGTTCCACAGGGTCTTCTCGTCTTATGTGTTTATCCCTGCTTTTGCACAGGGAGATCAATTTCACCGATTGCCTGTAAGAGACAGTTAAAACCTCGTTTAGCCATTCATACTAGTCCCGATTTATGGGACAATTGATTGCGCTACCTTTGCACGGTTAGGATACCGCGGCCGTTAAACATCGGGTCACCGGGCAGGCATCACCTTCAATACTTGTTCTAGGTTTGCTGAAGGCTATGTTTTTGGTAAACAGTCGGGCTTTGTGTTTGCCTAGTTCCTTTTACAGGTTTTAATCTTTCTTAATGGACGCTCCTCTGTCGGGTTAACAAGATATTTAATACTCTGCTTGTTAGATTTTTCGTATATTGGTGATTTGTTAATAATGTACAGATGTAAGCTTGCGTCGTAGAGGGAGGACCCTGGTTACTCATTCTAGCATTAATTCTCCTATTGAAATATAGGTTAGCCCGTTATTGAGGAGGGATTCGTATAGTTCTTGTATTTTTGATATGTAGAGCTTTAACGCACTCTTTGTTGATGGCTGCTTGAGGGCCCACAGTAGTGTTTGGATTACAGTGTGAGCAAGGTCGAGGAGATTGTATTCTTTTTTAAAGGAGCTGTACCTCCTTTAAATAGCCCTTAATTCGCTTCATTAGGGTTTGTGAGTTCCTTGGAGAAGAATTAAGAGTGAACTAAGATTCGTTTCACAGGCAACCAGCTATCACCCAGCTCGGTTGGCTTTTCACCTCTACTAGTAAGTCATCCCACTCTTTTGCAACAGAGACGGGTTCGCTCAATATTAGCTGCTCACGAGTAGCTCGCTTGGGTTTCGGGGTGGCAAACTTAAATTCATTTTGCTTGGTTTTTCTTGCTAGACCATTATGCAAAAGGTACAAGGGTTGATCTTTGCTGTTTTTAGCTTAGGTTATTTCATTGCTATTTCATCTTTCCCTTACGGTACGTGGTCTCTATCGCGCCAATGGTGTCTTTTCTATCGCCTATACTGGGACTAATGAATGCTTTAGTTAGGTGTATGGAGTAGCTTTGTTATTCCAGGTCAATGTAGGTTGGGCTAGAGTTTGGCATCAAGACGACCTGGTGTGAGCAGGTATCTTTCAGGTGTAAGCTGAATGCTTTAGTTAAAGCTACGTCTTGATGTTCTAAGTGCACCTTCCGGTACACTTACCTTGTTACGACTTACCTCATCTTTGGCTGAATAGCTTATTAGTTATGGGGGGGGTTGGGGTCGCTTTTGAGGAGGGTGACGGGCGGTATGTACGTGTCCCAGGGCCGGCTTAAAGAGGGCTCTCTTATCTCTCTTTACTGCTAAATCCGCCTTCCAGGGATGGTTTCACATCCCTTTGCCGTGTGTTCTAGCTTAGAAAATGTAGCCCATTACTGCCATTCCATAGGCTATACCTTGACCTGTCGTGTTAGCGGGGTAGGCTGTTGCGTCCACTGTTGGGCCCTCAGGAGGGGTGGGCTGGCGACGGCGGTATATAGGCTGTTTCGTGCAAGGAATGGTTGGGTGAATCGTGGATCATCGATTACAGAACAGGCTCCTCTAGGTGGGTTTGGGGCACCGCCAAGTCCTTAGAGTTTTAAGCGTTTGTGCTCGTAGTTCTCAGGCGGACGCTCAGGTAATATCGAGCATCAAGATTTAGGGCCAGGCATAGTGGGGTATCTAATCCCAGTTTGGGCCCTGGCTTTCGTGGGTTCAATTGATCGTTAGTCTAAGATCTTCTTTAGGGGAGAGGCCTTATGAGCATCTTGGGCTTATGACAGCTCAGTTGCTTTTTAATCTTAGTTACTTGGATAGCATGTGACCACTCTTTACGCCGTCGATAAAGTTAATTTGGGTCTCCTGTATGACCGCGGTGGCTGGCACAGGATTTACCGACCCTAATTTGCTATAACTAAGTCAAGTTTACACTCATTGCTTAATATTGACTACTGCTGTGGACCCGTGGGGGTGTGGCAATTGCGAGGCGTTTTGGGCTACAACTTGGGTGTGCCTGATACCCGCTCCTGTCGACCTAGAAATTAGGGTACCCAGGGCATCTACACTGGAATGCGGATACTCGCATGTATAAATCTAGCAAAAACCAACAGTAAGGTTAGGACTAAGTCTATTGTCCTTGGGTGCGTGTGGCAGCCGTCTTGACATCTTCAGTGTCATGCTTTGATGTAAGCTACAGGGAC